ATGGAAGCTGAATTACCTTTTGGTTCTCCCCGACAACTACCTTCCTTTTTTGAACCTATTTGGAAACAACTTGAAAAAAGACTTATAAAAGTTAAAAAAAAACGTTTTCTAGCCCTAAAAATTATAAACGAAAGAGCAAAATGGTTTCGAAAAGTATCAAAAGAAAAAACCAGATGGGTTAGAAAAATAGTTCGATTTATAAAAAGAATAATGAAAAAACTTAAAAAAGCAAGTCTAATTCCATTATTTGGATTGAGGGAAGTATATGAATCGAATACAAAAAAAAAAAAATCACTAATAAGTAATCATATAAATCATGAATCGTCCATTCGAATTAGATCTGCGGATTGGACAAATTATTCACTGACAGAAAAAAAGATGAAAGATCTGGCTGATAAGACAAATACAATCAGAAATCAAATCGAAAAAATAACAAAAGAAAAAAAAAATATATTTATAACTACGTATATAAACATTAGTCCTAACGAAACAAATTGTGATGATAAAAGATTAGAATCACCAAAAAAGATTTGGCAGATATTAAAAAGAAGAAGTGCTCGACTAATGCGCAAATATCACTATTTTTTTTATTTGTTTATTGAAAGGATATACAAAGATATTTTTTTACGTATCATTAATATTCCCAGAATACATGTAAAAATTTTACTTCAATTAAAAAACAAAATAACGGATAATTCCAATGATGAAACAAATAAAAAAGGATTTTATATTGATAAAAATAAAAAAAATAAAATTTATTTTATTTCGACTATAAAAAAGTTTATTTCTAATATTAGAAATAAAAATTCGCAGATTTTTTGTGACCTTTCTTCGTTGTCACAGGCATATGTATTTTACAAATTATCACAAGCCCAAGTTATCAACAAGCATTACTTGAAATTTTTATTTCAAGATCACGGAACAATTCCTTTTATTAAGGATAGAATAAAAAAAGATTTTTTTGGAACACACGGAATATTTCATTTCGAATCAAGGTATAATAAACTTAGCGGTTTAAAAATGAATGAATGGAAAAGCTGGTTAATGGGTAATGATCACTATAAATACAATTTATCTCAGACTAGATGGTCTAGATTAGTACCGCAAAATTGGCGGAATAGAATCAATCAAAATTTGATGGTTCAAAATAAAAACTCAACCAATTTTTATTCATATGAAAAAGACCGATTAATTCATTACAAGAAAGAAAACAATTATGCATATGCAGTAAATTCATTACCGAACCAAAAAGATAAATTTAAAAACTACAAATATGATCTTTTATCAAATAAATATCTGAATTATGAAGATAAGAAAGGTTCATATATTTATGGGTCGCCATTCCAAGTAAACCAGGCAAAAAGGATTTCCTATAATTACAATAATTATAATCCCGAACTTTTTTATTTGCCGACAGATATAGATCTTGGAAACTATCTACGAGAAGATTCTATTATTGATAGGGATAAAAATCCGGATAGAAAATATTTTGATTGGAGAACTATTAATTTTTGTCTTAGAAAAAAGATCGATATTGAGGAATGGAGAAATAGAGATATCGGGGCCAGCGCCAACATTAATAAAAATACTAAGACTCGGACTAATTATTATCAAATAATTGATAAAATGGATAAAAAAAAAATGGATAAGAAAGTGTTTATGAATCCCCCGATTCATAAACAAATCTGCCCAACCAATCAAACAAAAACATTTTTGGACTGGATGGGAATGAATGAAGAAATCCTAAATTGTCCGATATCAAATCTAGAACTTTGGTTTTTACCAGAATTTGTGTCACTTTATAATACATATAAGATTCAACCGTGGATCATACCAATCAATTTACTTCTTTTTAAATTGAATATAAATAAAAACATTAGTAAAAATATCAACTCAAAGAAAAAAAAAGATAGATTATATAATCCAAAAAAATCTCTTGAATTAGAGAATCAAAATCAAGAAGAAAAACAACAGCCAGTCCAAGGAGATCTTGGATCATATGCACAAAATAACAAAAATATTGGATCTGATCCATCGAAAAAAAAAAATGTTAAAGAAGATTATCGGGGATCATACATTCAAAAAAGCAAAAATAAAAATAAATCCATGATAGGAGCGGAACTAGATTTCTTCCTGAAAAGATATTTTCTTTTTCAATTGAAATGGGATAATGCTTTTAATCAAAAAATACTAAATAATATCAAGGTATATTGCCTACTCCTTAGATTGAGAAATCCAAAGGAAATTGCTATATCCTCTATTCAAAGGGACGAAATAAGTTTGGATGTAATGCTGATTCCGAAGTCTACAACTCTTACAAAATTGATAAAAAGGGGACTATTGATTATTGAACCAGCTCGGCTATCCATAAAATGGGACGGACAATTTATCATGTACCAAACCATAGCTATTTCACGGGTGCATAAGAGTAAGCGCCAAACTAATCGAAGATACCAAGAAAAAAGAAATGTTGATAAGAATGGTCTTAATGAATCCATTGCACGACACGAAAATGGGAATAGAAACGATAATTTTTATGATTTTATTGTTCCTGATAATTTTTTATCTCCTAGACGTCGTAGAGAATTGAGAATTCTCATTTGTTTCAATTCAAGAAATGTCAATGTTGGGGATAGAAATCAAGTATTTTGCAATGGGAACAATGTAAAGCGCTGTGGTCAATTTTTTTATGAGGATAAGTATCTTGATGTAGATACAAATCGATTTATTAAGTTCAAATTATTTCTTTGGCCAAATTATCGATTCGAAGATTTTGCTTGTATGAATCGCTATTGGTTTGATACCAATAATGGTAGTCGTTTCATTATGTCAAGGATACATATGTATCCACGATTGATAATTAGTTGATGATACATTTACATTACATGGATCAAGCGGCATCTCTGACATGGTATATGAACACAAACAAATATATACAGCCTTATGTTGTTATATTAGATTATGGTACATGATACTGATTACCTGACCTTGATCTTAGCAATTCTATCTAGTAAGTAATGAGTCGTCATAATCTTCTTATCTTAGGTCAAAATTCTTCTCTTTTGTAGGTTAGAAATTTTTTATCTATATTTGAAATTTGAATAAAATTGAAAAAAAAAATTGTATTGATTATCAATTAAGTGAATTAAAAAAAAAAAAAAAGAAGTATACGAATAAATCCCGATTATTGTGTATAACAAATTAAAATGACTGGCATTATTATTACTGATTAGTAAAATCTATATTTGTAATGTAAATAAAGAAAAAGGGACGCAGAATTTTTTGTTATGGTTAAAAATTTATTCATTTCAGTTATTTCGAAAGAAGAAAAAAAAGAAAATAGGGGGTCTGTTGAATTTCAAGTATTCAGTTTCACCAATAAGATACGTAGACTTACTTCCCATTTGGAATTGCACAGAAAAGACTATTTATCTCAGAGAGGTCTACGTAAAATTCTGGGAAAACGTCAACGACTCCTGGCTTATTTGTCAAAGAAAAATAGAGTACGCTATAAAGAATTAATTAGTCAATTGGATATTCGGGAGCCAAAAACTCGTTAAGTTCATTTTTTTTTTTAGTTATTTATAATATTTATAATAATTAGAATTATAATTATAAATATTAATTATTATTTTTAATGAACTTCATTTGGTTTTCAGCAATTCGTGGAATAATGAATCGGGGAAAAAATATATGACTGTACCGACTACAAGAAAAGACCTCATGATAGTCAATATGGGTCCTCAACACCCATCAATGCACGGTGTTCTTCGACTCATCATTACTCTAGATGGGGAAAATGTTATTGACTGTGAACCCGTATTGGGTTATTTACACAGAGGAATGGAAAAAATTGCGGAAAATCGAACAATTATACAATATCTTCCTTATGTAACACGTTGGGATTATTTAGCTACTATGTTTACAGAGGCAATAACGGTAAATGGACCAGAACAGTTGGGAAATATCCAAGTACCGAAAAGAGCGAGCTATATTAGAGTAATTATGCTAGAACTGAGTCGTATAGCTTCTCATTTGTTATGGCTTGGCCCTTTTATGGCAGATATCGGTGCGCAGACCCCTTTCTTCTATATTTTCCGAGAGAGGGAATTGATATATGACCTATTCGAATCTTCCACAGGTATGCGAATGATGCATAATTATTTCCGTATCGGAGGGGTGGCTGCTGATCTACCTTATGGCTGGATAGATAAATGCTTGGATTTCTGTGATTATTTTTTAACAGGGGTTACTGAATATCAAAAGCTTATTACGCGTAATCCTATTTTTTTGGAACGAGTTGAAGGGGTGGGTATTATTAGTGGAGAGGAAGCAATAAATTGGGGTTTATCGGGACCAATGCTACGAGCTTCCGGAATTCCGTGGGATCTTCGTAAAATTGATCATTATGAGTCTTACGACGAATTTGATTGGGAAGTACAATGGCAAAAAGAGGGAGATTCACTAGCCCGTTATTTAGTCCGAATCGGTGAAATGGTGGAATCCATCAAAATTATTCAACAAGCCCTGGAAGGAATTCCCGGAGGGCCCTATGAGAATTTAGAAGTACGGCGTTTTGATAAAACAAAGGATTCTGAATGGAATGATTTTGATTATCGATTCATTAGTAAGAAACCTTCGCCCACTTTTGAATTGTCTAAACAAGAACTTTATGTGAGAGTAGAAGCCCCCAAGGGGGAATTGGGAATTTTTCTGGTAGGAGATCGGAGTGTTTTTCCCTGGAGATGGAAAATTCGTCCACCTGGTTTTATCAATTTGCAAATTCTTCCTCAGCTAGTTAAAAAAATGAAATTGGCCGATATTATGACAATACTAGGTAGTATAGATATTATTATGGGAGAAGTTGATCGTTGAAATGATAATTGATACGATAAAAGTACAAGCTATCAATTCTTTTTCCAGATCGGAATCCTTAAAAGAGGTTTATGGGCTCATATGGTTACTTATTCCTATTTTTACTCCTGTATTTGGAATCATAA